TGTTGCGCCCAAAAAAGGTATTTTGGGTAAAATCATTAGCAAAAAGAATCAAAGGATTCTGTTCATACTGATACATTCGCTCAATTGCACGTTTCACAATTAGTAAGCTAAACTTATTAGAACCTGCATTTTCCAACAAAACGGATCTATTTCGATTTAAACCATGATCATGCGCAAGTGCATAAATATACTCCTGAAAGATAAGTGGATATAAGAAGTAGTGTTGTTGAGATCTATTTAGCTTTAAATATTTTTGGAATTCCTCCATTTGAAATTCTAGTTGAACTAAAGGTAGAGGATTTTGGGGGTTATCAATGAAACATAGTGCGATACAGTCAAAACGAGGTATTCGAGTAATAAACGAATAGATACCTCGGGGATACAGGTAAACTTATCAACGGATTATCTATCCTCTCTTTTCCATTTAAACGAATAAGTTCTGTTCGTTATAGGATAACAAAAGACTTAGAAATCCTTTATTTTTTCAACCTAATCGCTCTTTTGATTTTGGAATTTTTTTATCAATATACTGTTTCTTCTACACACACATTTCTATTCCATAATGGAAAATGTCAATAGTTAGGATTCATTAAAATATAAAGAATTCGTTCATGGGATAATCCCTTCCCGTATCAGGCACTAATACATTTTTAACGTCTAATTAGATCGGGTAATCGTTCAAATTAAGAACAGAAGCTCGTTGCTTTTTCCCTATAATCAATAATCATATCAATAAATAAATTGAAGCCATTAGGGCTCTATATCCATTTATTCATCCGACCCAACTTGAAATTGAATTCATTTTGTTCCGTTTCAAAAAAGAACACAACGGTTTGTACCGATTCGGAAAGAATGAAATATTCTCAGAACTCTTCGTTGATCCGACATGCTATTTTTTCCATTCATTCCCTTTCAGGATCAGTCGTGGTCTTCCAAACTTTACCGATGGTATGGACGAATCCCTCGCTTCATCCAAATGTGTAAAAGATCCTAGCCGCACTTAAAAGCCGAGTACTCTACCGTTGAGTTAGCAACCCGAATAGAAAAAGTTTATGTAAATACAATCAAAAAAAAAGATAGATAAATGTCAAAATTTATAGACCACCTCTTCGTTCTTATGTTATCGACTTTTAAATAAAAACCCCTATTCTTATTATATCAAAGAGAATTCAAGGAATCCCACCATTTGAATAATATAAGGTAAAAATCAAACCGCTCGGACAAAAAGAAATTTATCTACTTATCACGATGAATTATATTTGTTCGATACACTGTTGTCAATATAAATGTTGAGAAAATAATACAATGGAAAAACAAAAAAAAAATGGAATTTATTTCAATACTATTAAAAAAGGGCTTGTGTTAGATTGGCACTACATAGCTGAAAAAAGTTTAGATAGAGGAATAAAAAAAGACCAAGTAGAAAAAAATATCAGATTGAATCAATAATAAGTAACTAGAATAAAAAAGTATATATATAAATATAAAAATTTATATAAGAATTACTATCCCTTTCTATTTCTTTATTTCCTTAATTAAATTTTGTTTGATTAGGACCAAGTTACTTAAAAACCTCTGCCTTTTTTAAAAGATCCCGAACAGTTCCTGTGGGCTGAGCGCCCTTTTCAAGGAAATATAGAATAGCAGGAACGTTTAAATAACTTTGATTCTTTATCGGATCATAAAAACCTACGTTCCGAAGATCTCTTCCTTCTCTTCGGGATCGAACATCAATTGCAACGATTCGATAGACGGCTCATTGGGATAGATCTAAGTAAATGAACAAGACCCCCCCTAGAAACGTATAGGAAGTTTTCTCCTCGTACGGCTCGAGAAAAAATAATTTGGAGTTTTGTCTACGTATAGAATTCTAATTTCTGGCAAAGGAGTTGATAAAATAAATTAGAATGGGATTTAACTCATTTTTTTCTTCCTCCTTCCTGAAAAAATAAAAATCATTTGTACCCATAACTCAAGTTGGATAATTCTCAAAGAGCTTAAAAGAAAAAAAATCTTTAGGCAATTTATTTAATTTTTTGAATGGTCTTTAACCCCCTCTTGCTTGTCTCATTTAATCTTTATTATTATCCAGTTATTGAGACAATTGAAAAAACGGTGTTTCCTTGTTCTGGGATCCTTTTTTTTTTGTTTTAAATCAGTGGGTTTAGACATTACTTCGGTGCTTCTTAATCCTTACAAAATGGCAGCAACATACCCCTTTTGTGATTTCTTTCTATCAAATCAAAGAATCATATAAACGCTCGATTCCCGCGTGATACACTTTGAATCGAAAGACTTTTCTCAATTTCAACAAATTTTACTTTTGAATTAAAAACTTGACTGAATCGGATCCTTTCAATTTCTATATTGATATACTTACAAAGTTGTTCCAATTTATTGATTGGTATTAACCCTAGATTCTTGCCCCCTGAAAGATGAATCCATACTTTCTACCCGAGCTCCATCATGTACTATATTCATTACAACCTAACAAAAAAAGGATTCTAGTGAAAACAGAACAGATGTCGGGTCAAGAGCACCTTCATTCATAGAAAAGATGGCGGATGTAAGAATAAAAATCCACACCGGATCGTGTCCTTCAAGTCGCACGTTGCTTTCTACCACAGCGTTTCAAACGAAGTTTTACCATAACAAAAAATTCCTCTAATTTGGAACCCATATGGAATTGATTCAATTATGGAATCATGAATAGTCATTGGTTCCGTCGATACATAAACATATTAATCTATACCCTTTTTTCTTATATACAAATTCTTCTATACAAAGATGGCAAAAATTTTTTTTAAGCAATCTTAGCAAGACCCCACCTATTATTGTATGTTATTGTATGAATGCAACACTTTAACTTTACTTTTTATTAAAAAAATTAAAATATCTGTTTCTTTTCGAATTGAACCATCAACGATTTAAAGCAGATAAATGGATTGAAAAAAAAAACCCCATTTTTATTTTTTTGTGTGAGATAGATAAAAAAGACCGATCGAAGAGAATATTTAAGTACTTGTTCTTTCGATTCGAATTTTATTAATAAGATAAGATGAACGAATTAGTGGTTTTTCGTACCTATGGGATAGACTGAACTACAGTCTTTATCTTTATTATGGATCCGTTACATATGTAACTTGATTCGTTATTAATGAGATTCGGACATACACAGATATACATATATTTAAATGAAGACCTCCTGTTACTGTTACTTTACTAATTAAGAACTATCTATCCCATGACTCTCTGGGAATGCTGAATCAGAACAAAAATAAAAAAGGATACCTTTTGGGGAAAGGATACTCTCTAGGGACAAAGACAAACAAGTCCAGATTAGGCGCTTGCTCCTAATTTTTTAGTTTACCCAAACCCAGTCTTGTCTTAAGAGACTTAATCCCATTAATTGAATGTAATAACCCCCCTCTTGTTTAGAATAAAGAGATCCTAATAATTATAATTGGGCTACCCCATTTTTTTAAGTTTAACTTGAATGGATAAATAATAAGATATAGGAAAGAAGTGCTCTTTCTTAGTGTAATTTAAAATAAAATGTATCGTTGAAAATTTAAAAAGATATGAGACGTAAGGTTTTTTCTTCAAATTAAGTAGCTATAAACCCCTTCAATATGAATGGAATGAACATATGATGAAAAATACGCCCATACTTTATTTTTTAATTAGTTGAATTCAACTAGGGTGTGACCTATGTTCCCATCATATCTTGATGACAAACAAATATATTTAGTAATATCTGTATGTTGTGAAAAACAAAGATATGATTCATAAAAGAATCATTCAAAATTATAAAAGAAACAAGAATGACATTCTATCCAATATTAGGCATTTAAACAGAACGTTACTTTCAAAATAAACTTTTAAACTTTTACTCTGATACAATGTATCTACCTGGGACGAAAGGATTCGAACCTCCGAATACCGGGACCAAAACCCGTTGCCTTACCACTTGGCCACGCCCCATCTATATTTCCATTCTACACTAATAAAGAATAATATTAGTATTGGGTCTTGGTCAATTACAGGGCAATTTTATATATAAAATTTTTATAGAATAGATTAGATTCTTGCTAGGATTTTTACGCGTGTAGATATAGAATTCAGCCGAATTCATTGATCATTACATATAATTTAATTAAGATATTCTATGAAAGTATTATTTCTTCTATTCTCCTTTGTTTGAGAATTGGGGAATTTTTGATTGGATGGGTTCAAAGAAAAAGAAGGATTTTTGTCTACCTTACTTTACTTCATTTTCCTTATATCATTAACTCAATCAAAATGCAATTAGCTCCAAGAACAAAACGCCTGTTATGCTTAATATCTTTAGTTTGATCTGCATTTGTCTTAATTCTGCCTTTTATTCGAGTAGTCTTTTCTTCGCCAAATTGCCCGAGGCCTACGCTTTTTTGAATCCAATCGTAGATCTTATGCCAGTCATACCTTTGTTCTTTTTTCTCTTAGCCTTCGTTTGGCAAGCTGCTGTAAGTTTTCGATGAGATCCTTAATATTATTCTAGAAAATTAATGCTTTATTAGTCTTATACTATAAACCTTCGATTCAAACATTGAAAGTCTGAAAGTCTTGGTTGGATAGCTTCGAGAAATCCAAATCTGGCTCACCCCGGATTCCCCATTCTGCCCTTTTGAAAGACCCTATAAATAAGGTTAAGGTTAGGATCCCCCGCAATATCTAATTGGAGGTATGAAATAAATTTTTGGTAATGGAGGATCTATTCTCTTTTCTCATTTTTTTTTCCAAAAAAAGATCTTGGAGATTGTGTAATGCTTACTCTCAAACTTTTCGTTTACACAGTAGTGATATTCTTTGTTTCTCTATTTATCTTTGGATTCCTATCTAATGATCCGGGGCGTAATCCTGGACGTGAAGAATAAAAAAGGGAGTTTTCATTTTCATTGCTTGATTTTTAAATTTTCTTAGGATTTTTTATCTATTCCACATAGTTAACCAGGAAACAT